AAACTTCCATAACCCCTTCCCAAACCAAACATGAATCTTTCGATTCATTTGGCTCTCACGCTCAATTACTTGGTAAATTTTCATAACTTATTTTATGAATGTAATGAGCCTATCCTCTCTTCTTTATTCATAGTCCAAAAAAATACGAATCTAATGCAAAACTAAAATAGTTGTAGGACTCTTCTGACAAAATAAAAAAATATGTAATTGTCAGCAAAGTTGTTTCTTTTTTTTTCTTCATTTCAAATCCAAAAGATTTTTCTTACTTATACATTAAGGCATAGGTCGTCGATTCAGCATTAGATAAAAGGGGGAAAATGTCTATTTTTAGAACAAGCGGTTCAAATTATTTTATCAAGATGAGGGTCCTATATCGATAAAATATTCATTTGAAAACGATCTCTATATTAACATAGTGGTCGAAAGAGTACCATGCTGTGTCTAGACTTCAAACGATTTGCTTTAACCATCTTAACAATCTCACATTATTGGTTGTTAGAGAATCAAAGTAGATTTGCCAATTAATCACGAAATGTGATGGTTCTTACATATCATTTCTTAATTTCTTCAGAAGTAATTCGAAAGATCATGCACCTTTCTTTCCTAGTTATAACGGAAAAGGGTACAGCTGGTTGGATCCAGCCTATATCTTGAAATAAACAACTCACACACACTCCCTTTCCAAAAAAGATCAATACACCAATCACTACACTTAGATTTATTAGATTTGTTGCTAAAATATCGGTATTAAATCCGAAACTCCCGGCAGATGGCCAGTGGCCTATAGAAACGAAAGAATCGGTTACATTTTTCATATAATCTCCTCTTATAGATAGACTAAAAAATCGACCAAAGTTCTCACTTTGCCCCTCTTTTTTTTTGAAATCGAGTCAAAAAATATTCGAGTTATAATTTATTTTATTTATAGGTATAAAGTATGAACTACCCCTTGATTGTTTGAACACCATCAGAAAAAACTTTCCCCTGTACTACGAACGGGAAGGATGAAAGCGAATAGGTATACTAATTCCTCATCTGCAAATCAGCCCTTCCCTAACGTAGGTTATTTTCTCAACGAATAAGAACGAATAAGTAATAGTAGGAATGAAATCTTGATCTAATTTGAAAAAGCAAACGACAAGTCCACGGAAATAAAATAGGAAAAATATGTATTTTTCCTATTTCTAAGATTAAACAAAAGGATTCGCAAATAAAAGTGCTAATGCTACAACCAATCCATAAATTGTTAACGCTTCCATAAAAGCTAGACTAAGCAATAGAGTGCCTCGTATCTTTCCCTCTGCCTCGGGCTGTCTTGCGATACCCTCTAGGGCTTGACCCGCAGCAGTCCCTTGACCAACTCCAGGTCCGATAGAAGCAAGCCCTACGGCTAATCCAGCAGCAATAACGGAAGCAGCAGAAATCAGTGGATTCATGATAAGTTCCTCGTACCAACAAAAAGAAATGGTTAATGATACAATCAACCAATGAATTATGACTTAATTATTCGATCGATAGGATTAATCTAGTCGAAGTAATTAAGAACTTCGAATTTCAGTAATAATATTATTGAATTATCAGAACTACTTCGATATATCCTTTTTCGTTTCTATCCACAGAGTCTTCGCGAATCCATAGAATTCTCGTTTTTACATTTCTTGGTTCCAAACTGTTATTTCACAATTCTTTCAGCTTTTCTTGATTTCATCTGTTTATTCAGGCAAGTCACAGTCGAAACGAGACGAAAGGACTTCTGTTAGAACCCCCTTACAGTAGTAGGGGAAATGAAATATATCTTTAGTTCATATATAACTAGTCAATATCTAATATCACATATACACGTCTTTCTTCCATAACGTAAACCATTAAATTCAATCAGATTCGAGAATCTATCTATTTTTTTAGGAATCCCATTTTTGTTTTGTAAATTTTTTTTCTTCCTTCCGTTTTCGTTATCACCATTCCAACCGAATACAATCTAATCTAAATGGGCAAATTAAATTGAAATTGATTAAGGCCAATTATTGGATAGAAATATCATTATTTGATTGATCTAAGTTCATGCAATTTATTATTTTATTTATTAATATAATATTTTCTTTTGGTCAATTGTTGAATAAAATGAACTGTAAAGTAGAATAGGTTCTCCGGTTTTTTATTTACTCACACGCCATAAACATATATCTTATTGAAATTATGATTTGATGACTTAAGAAGATTGGCGGACCAATATAATATATAGTAAATATTCCTTGAATAAAAATACGATATGATATTAAGTGGACGAAAAGGGGAATCTTAGAAAAAAAAAAGATTTTTTTTTCTTTTAGATCTCTTTCCTTTTGTTTACAACTCTATAAATATGGAAATGTTTGATTTTTTTTCCTATTGCTTTCTCTCGTATATAGAGTCCTGTATATTTCTATTCCTTAAATAAATTATCTTAAGCCACACATACATTTCTTTGTGCTAAGCTAAAAAAAAGACTATTTCAATGATG